TGCTAGGCCCATAGATAAAAAACCCACTTTTTTACGATTACGGGGTTTATTGGAATATGAAATTCAACCCTGGAAATACAGGATCCCAATTTTTTTTACTACCCGGAGCTTCGATACATTTCGAAATCGAGAGATGTCTACCGGAGGAGGTTCTATCAGACAACAATTAGCCAATCTAGATTTACGACTGATTATAGATTATTCATTGGTAGAATGGAAAGAATTGGAGGAAGAGGAATCCACAGGGAATGAATGGGAAGATCGAAAAGTTGGAAGAAGAAAAGATTTTTTGCTTAGACGCATGGAATTGGCTAAGCATTTTATTCGAACAAATATAGAACCAAAATGGATGGTTTTGTGTCTATTACCAGTTCTTCCTCCTGAGTTGAGACCAATCTATCATATAGATGAGGATAAACTAGTGACCTCGGATATTAATGAAATCTATAGAAGAATTATCTATCGGAATAATACTCTTACAGATCTATTAACAACAAGTATAGCTACACCAGAAGAATTAATAATATCTCAGGAAAAATTGCTACAAGAAGCCGTGGATGCACTTCTTGATAATGGAATCTGCGGACAACCAATGAGGGATGATCATAATAGAATTTACAAGTCGCTTTCAGATGTAATTGAAGGCAAAGAAGGAAGAGTTCGCGAGACTCTGCTTGGTAAACGAGTCGATTATTCAGGGCGGTCAGTGATTGTCGTGGGCCCTTCACTTTCATTACATCGATGTGGATTGCCTCGCGAAATTGCAATAGAACTTTTCCAGGCATTTGTAATTCGTGACCTAATTAGAAAACATCTTGCTTCGAACATAGGAGTTGCTAAGAGTCAAATTCGGAAAAAAAAACCTATTGTATGGGAAATACTTCAAGAAATTCTGGATGACCATCCTGTATTGCTGAATAGAGCGCCTACTCTGCATAGATTAGGTATACAGGCATTCCTCCCCGTTTTAGTGGAAGGGCGTGCTATTTGTTTACATCCATTAGTTTGTAAGGGCTTCAATGCAGACTTTGACGGGGATCAAATGGCTGTTCATGTGCCTTTATCTTTAGAGGCTCAAGCAGAGGCACGTTTACTTATGTTTTCTCATATGAATCTTTTGTCTCCAACTATTGGAGATCCCATTTCTGCACCAACTCAAGATATGCTTAGTGGACTCTATGTCTTAACGAGTGGAAATCGTCGGGGTATTTGTGTAAATAGGTATAATCCATGTAATCGTAGAAACTATCAAAATGAAGATAATAACTATAAGTATACAAAAAAAAAAGAACCCTTTTTTTGTAATGCCTATGATGCAATTGGAGCTTATCGGCAAAAACGAATCAATTTAGGTAGTCCTTTGTGGCTGCGGTGGCGACTAGATCAACGTGTTATTGCTGCAAGAGAAGCTCCTATCGAAATTCACTATGAATCTTTGGGGACCTATTATGAGATTTATGGACACTATCTAATAGTAAGAAGTATAAAAAAAGAAATTCTTTATATATATATTCGAACCACTCTTGGTCATATTTCTCTTTATCGAGAAATAGAAGAAGCCATACAGGGGTTTTGGCAGGGCTGTTATAATTCTATGCTACCAGCGCGAATTCGAGTCTCACCGGGTTAACTAGGACTAGAAATGCGGAATTTCTACGTGAATCAAGATCTAGAAAAGGAAGTTTTCCAATCACTGACTCAAACCCATTGTCAAATTCTACTCAGCGCAACGCAATATGGAGGTACTGATGGCAGAACGGCCCACTCAGGTCTTTCACAATAAAGTGATAGACGGAACTGCCATGAAACGACTTATTAGTCGATTTATTGATCACTATGGAATAGGATATACATCACATATCCTGGATCAAGTAAAGACTCTGGGTTTCCGACAAGCGACCGCCGCATCCATTTCATTAGGAATTGATGATCTTTTAACAATACCTTCTAAAAGATGGCTCGTTCAAGACGCTGAACAACAAAGTGTTCTTTTGGAAAAACACCATCATTATGGGAATGTACACGCGGTAGAAAAATTACGTCAATCAATCGAGATATGGTATGCCACAAGTGAATATTTGCGACAAGAAATGACTCCTAATTTTCGGATGACCGATCCTTTTAATCCAGTCCATATAATGTCTTTTTCGGGAGCCAGAGGAAATGCGTCTCAGGTACATCAATTAGTAGGTATGAGAGGATTAATGTCGGATCCCCAAGGACAAATGATTGATTTACCCATTCAAAGCAATTTACGCGAAGGACTCTCTTTAACAGAATATATTATTTCTTGCTACGGAGCCCGTAAAGGAGTTGTGGATACCGCTATCCGAACATCAGATGCAGGATATCTCACGCGCAGACTTGTTGAAGTAGTGCAACACATTGTTGTACGTCGAACAGATTGTGGCACCGTTCGCGGTATTTCTGTAAGTCCTCGAAATGGAATGATGGCGGACAGGATTTTTATCCAAACATTAATTGGCCGTGTATTAGCAGATGATATATATATAGGTTCGCGATGCATTGCTACTAGAAATCAAGATATTGGGGTTGGACTTGTCAATAGATTCATAACTTTTAGAGCACAACCAATCTCTATTCGAACCCCCTTTACTTGTAGGAGTACATCTTGGATTTGTCAATTATGTTATGGCCGGAGTCCAGCTCATGACGACCTGGTCGAATTGGGAGAAGCTGTAGGTATTATTGCAGGTCAATCTATTGGAGAACCGGGTACTCAATTAACATTAAGAACTTTTCATACTGGCGGAGTATTCACAGGGGGTACTGCAGAACATGTGCGAGCCCCTTTTAATGGAAAAATAAAATTCAATGAGGATTTGGTTCATCCGACACGTACACGTCATGGACATCCTGCTTTTCTATGTTCTAGAGACTTATATGTAACTATTGAGAGTGAAGATATTATACACAATGTGTGTATTCCGCCCAAAAGTTTTCTTTTAGTTCAAAACGATCAATATGTAGAATCAGAACAAGTCATTGCTGAGATTCGCGCGAGAACATCCACTTTGAATTTGAAAGAGAAGGTTCGAAAACATATTTATTCTGACTCAGAGGGCGAAATGCACTGGAATACCGATGTGTACCATGCACCTGAATTTACATATGGTAATATTCATCTCTTACCAAAAACAAGTCATTTATGGATATTATTAGGGGAGCCCTGGAGATCTAGTCTAGGCCCCTGTTCGATCCACAAGGATCAAGATCAAATGAACGCTTATTCTCTTTCTGTTAAGCGAAGATATATTTCTAACCCCTCAGTAACTAATAATCAAGTGAGACACAAATTTTTTAGTTCGTATTTTTCTGGTAAAAATAAAAAAGGAGATAGGATTCCTGATTATTCAGAACTTAATCGAATGACATGTACTGGTCGTTGTAATCTCAGATATCCGGGCATTCTCGACGGGAATTCTGATTTATTGGCAAAGAGGCGAAGAAATAGAGTCATCATCCCACTCGACTCGATTCAAGAAGGCGAGAACCAACTAATACCTTCTTCAGGTATCTCAATTGAAATCCCCAGAAATGGTATTCTCCGTAGAAATAGTATTCTTGCTTATTTCGATGATCCTCGATATATAAGAAAGAGCTCGGGACTTACTAAATATGAGACTAGAGAGCTGAATTCAATCGTCAACGAAGAGAATTTGGTTGAGTATCGAGGAGTCAAGGTATTTTGGCCAAAATATCAAAAGGAAGTCAATCCATTTTTTTTTATTCCCGTGGAAGTCCACATTTTGGCCGAATCTTCTTCCATAATGGTACGGCACAATAGTATTATTGGGGTAGATACACAAATCACTTTAAATAGAAGAAGTCGGGTAGGTGGATTGGTCCGAGTGAAGAAAAAAGCAGAAAAAATTAAACTGATAATCTTTTCTGGAGATATCCATTTTCCTGGAAAGACAAATAAGGCATTCCGATTGATACCACCGGGAGGGGGAAAACAAAATTCCAAAGAATACAAAAAATTGAAAAATTGGCTCTATATCCAACGAATGAAACTTTCCAGGTATGAAAAAAAGTATTTTGTTTTGGTTCAACCCGTAGTCCCATATAAAAAAACGGATGGTATAAATTTAGGAAGACTTTTCCCAGCGGATCTCTTGCAGGAAAGTGATAATCTACAACTTCGAGTTGTCAATTATATCCTTTATTACGACCCAATTCTTGAAATTTGGGACACAAGTATTCAATTAGTTCGGACTTGTTTAGTGTTGAATTGGGACCAAGACAAAAAGATCGAAAAGGCCTGTGCTTCCTTTGTTGAAATAAGGACAAATGGTTTGATTAGAGATTTTCTAAGAATCGACTTAGCGAAGTCACCTATTTCATATACCGGAAAAAGGAACGATCTGCCGGGTTCAGGATTGATCTCTGAGAATGGATCAGATCGCGCTAATGGCAATCCGTTTTCTTCCATTTATTCCTATTCCAAGGCAACGATTCAAGAATCCCTTAATCCAAACCAAGGAACTATTCATACATTGTTGAATCGAAATAAGGAATCTCAATCTTTGATAATTTTGTCATCATCCAATTGTTCTCGAATAGGCCCATTCAACGATGTAAAATATCCCAATGTGATAAAAGAATCAATCAAAAAGGACCCCCTAATTCCAATTAGGAATTCGTTGGGCCCCTTAGGAACAGGCTTTCCAATTTATCATTTCGATTTATTTTCCCATTTAATAACCCATAATCAGATCTTGGTAACGAACTATTTGCAACTTGACAATTTAAAACAGATTTTTCAAATACTTAAATATTATTTACTGGATGAAAATGGTAAAATTTATAATCCCTATTCATGCAGTAACATCATTTTGAATCCATTCAAATTGAATTGGTATTTTCTCCATTACAATTATTGTGAAGAGACATCTACAATCGTTAGTCTTGGGCAGTTTCTTTGTGAAAATGTATGTATAGCCAAAAAAGGACCGCATTTAAAATCAGGTCAAGTT